TCTATGAACTGATCGGATTAACCAACCAAAGTTAGCTTCCGTCATTATATATTGAACAGAAGCAAAAGCCTCAGTAACGGTCGGACGATAGTAAAAAGTCATAGCAAACCCCGTAGCTACTTGTACTAAAAAACAAGTAAGCGTAATTCCTCCTAGACAATAAAATATGTTGACGTGAGGAGGAACGTATTTGCTAGTTATATCATCTGCAATCGCCTGAATTTCAAGACGTTCTTCGAACCAATCATACACTTTATTGAGATAGGGAAACCAAGGGGACCCCCCTCTGAGAACCGTATATGAGAATTTCGTCTCGTACGGCTCAAACAGAAACACCCAAATACCGCTCGTAACGAATATGTGTACTAAAAAGTTTCAAACTTCTTAATGCTATGATTCAATTTTTTCTATGAAGATACGAAAGAATCAAAATCCGAAAAGTCTTCTTTGTAGTTATAATGCCCAAATATCAAGTCGGCTCATTCGTATTTATATTGATCATTAGGGGCCTCTTGAATCTTCTATTTACCTATTTTTTTCTTTGATTTGTGTGTAATGCGACTTGACTCTTGTTTTCTTTATTATTGATAGGAATTCTCTTGTTAAGACCCTATGAATCAATTAAAACCTTAGATTCATCCTAGAACCACGATGATTCAAGAAAAAAACCTTTCCTTTCAAAAAAAGTTCCAAAATTCCCTGAGTAAGAACCCTTGGATTATCACTTATTCAATGCTTATTCAATGACTGAATATCATGAAAAAAAGACAAAGAAACGTTTATCCTTTAACCAAAATAAGTATAAACAAAAGAATAAAATTTTTTGAATTTCTCACTTCTAACTCTTTTTTCGGAGTCCGGCCACGAGGTCTGATAAGTATGAATCATAGTTCTAATATTTTTTATAATAGTTTGGAATCTATTTCATATATTCTGTGCTCCAGATACTAGCCTAGACTGAATATCCAAGGAGATAAAATCATCTTGATCAAGATGACCGACTTCTTCTCTGTCGTATCCATAGGATCAATTCTAACAAGTCACACACTCATATTCCGGAAATACAGAAAAAAAGAAATTCCACGATCGAACTACCAAAAAAGAGTGGGCTAAAAAGCGGAAACCTACATACTTTAGACTTTACTTTTTATTGAAAAGTTATTTAGGGGTTCTTGTGAATCGAATCTAATTGCTTGAAATTCCGTCCAGTAAAATGGAAGAATTATAAATCTCCAAAATAATAGATAGGAATATCGCAAATAGACCCATCGCGACACCCATCAAAGGCGTAGTTCCCCACCCAGGAGCCACTTTACCATATTCCGAATTCAATGGTTTCAATAAATCCCCTACAATAGTTCGTCTTGGCCCAGATCTAGAACTATCCTCAACGGTTTGTGTAGCCATAAATAATCCTATATTTTTGTTTATTCAGTGAGATCTGTTGACTTTGTATACCATTCCGTTGTAAATAAATGATCTTATCATAGATCCATTGTGGTCTTGAAATTATATAATAATGGAAACAGCAACCCTAGTTGCCATCTCTATATCTGGTTTACTTGTAAGTTTTACTGGGTATGCCTTATATACTGCTTTTGGGCAACCCTCTCAACAACTAAGAGATCCATTCGAGGAACACGGGGACTAGTTGAAGTACTGAGCCTCACAATATTGTGAGGCTCAGTACTTCAATTGAGATAATGAGAAATCATTTCGCCTTTTTAGTTGGAACTTTAGGCGGTTCGCGAAAAAAGATAGCGAAAAAAATTATTCCTAGAGTCGAGACTAAAAGGAATGTATAAACCAATGCTTCCATAGATTTGATTTCGGTTTACAATTATAGCTTCCATACCTGTTTAGTTGGGATCTTTTTCCGGATAAAAAAAAGACCAAGATAAGAGTCAAAGAAATGAAAAGTCAGCATCTATGTCAAATCAAAAAATAAAGGAAAAAAGGAACAGAGCAATCTTGTATCAGACTAGACTCTTTTTGTAGTTGGATCTCCAAGTTTTTGGAATGCCCCAAATTCTACTTGAGCGTCCAAATCTGGGTCAATCCCAGCAAAGACATCTCTGAACAAGGTTCTAGCACCATGCCAAATGTGTCCGAAGAAGAAGAGCAAAGCAAACGAAGCATGCCCAAAAGTAAACCAACCCCTTGGACTGCTACGAAAAACCCCATCGGATTTCAAAGTAGCACGATCTAATTCAAAAATTTCACCCAATTGAGCACGTCTAGCATATTTTTTCACAGTAGCAGGATCACTATAACTGACTCCATTGAGTTCACCACCATAGAACTCAACAGTTACACCGACCTGTTCAACACTATACTTCGATTCTGCTCTTCGAAAAGGAACATCGGCTCTAACAATTCCGTCGCCGTCTACCAAAACAACCGGAAATGTTTCAAAAAAGGTCGGCATACGGCGTACAAAAAGTTCGCGCCCTTCTTTATCTCTAAAAATAGGGTGTCCTAACCACCCAACAGCTATTCCATCCCCGTTGTCCATGGAACCCGCTCTGAATAATCCACCTTTTGCGGGATTATTCCCGATGTAATCATAAAAAGCTAATTTTTCAGGAATTTTAGACCAAGCTTCTGATAAACTTTGATTTTCGGCTAGCCCGGCACTAACCCTTCGATATATTTCTTGCTGGAAGTATCCCTGATCCCATTGATAACGAGTGGGACCAAATAATTCAATCGGGGTAGTTGCTGAACCATACCACATAGTTCCAGCAACAACAAAAGCTGCAAAAAAGACAGCAGCGATACTACTCGAAAGGACGGTTTCAATATTTCCCATACGTAATCCTTTGTATAGACGTTGGGGCGGACGAACACTAAGATGGAATAGGCCCGCTAATATGCCCAATGTACCTGCTGCAATATGATGAGAGGCTATTCCGCCCGGAACAAAAGGATCAAACCCTTCGACACCCCACGCAGGATTTACAGCTTGTACCCTTCCGGTTAATCCATAAGGATCGGATACCCATATTCCCGGACCATACAATCCGGTTACATGAAATGCACCAAAACCAAAGCAACCCAACCCTGAGAGAAATAAATGAATTCCAAAAATCTTCGGCAAATCCAAAGAAGGTTTTCCTGTACGTTCATCACAAAATATTTCTAGATCCCAATACACCCAATGCCAGATAGCTGCTAAGAAGCACAATCCAGAAAACACAATATGTGCTCCGGCCACACCTTCGTAACTCCAAATACCCGGATTCGTTATAGTCCCTCCTGTGATACTCCAACCCCCCCATGAATTGGTTATTCCTAAACGAGTCATGAAGGGTATAACGAACATACCTTGTCTCCACATTGGATCAAGAACAGGATCAGAGGGATCAAAAACTGCTAATTCGTATAGGGCCATTGAACCGGCCCAACCAGCAACTAGAGCTGTATGCATTATATGAACAGAAAGCAAACGACCGGGATCATTCAATACAACCGTATGAACACGATACCAAGGCAAACCCATGGAAATACCCCTTTATCAACGAAAAATAGACACTATGTAACTTTATTGCACTGAAAAAAACTATGCTATGGACCTCCCCCTTTGAGGTGAGGGGATTATCTTGGCGAAAGGATTAATATTTGGTCTATTCTTTTAGTAATAATGGAACAATTCTATTCTATTCGTAGGAACAAAAAGAAGCAGATCTATTCTATACTCGATAAGTACCAATACGCAATGGTGGATGGGAATTGATCCTATTTTTTATGAGTGAATGTATACATATTTGTTCATCATTCAAAAACCTATTCGGAAGAATTTTCCTTTATTCCTTCTGTTTTCCTTTTTTATGAACTTATTCAATCTATGTATAAAATATGCTAAAAGATAAAATATGATAAAGAAAGGCCGATCTTATTTATTAAGACAATAAACCCGTTGTTACGCTTCCACATCAAAGTGAGCTATAGTACTTAATTCTTTTTTGTTTGCTTTAATGCCTGTTGGTATTCCAAAAGTCCCTTTTCGAAGTCCTGGAGATGAAGATGCATCGTGGGTTGACCTATAGTGCGACTTGTCAGATATATTGGGTCATATGGTATTTCCCCGTTCTCTTCCCCGATCGAGGTATCCTCTCTTTCGCCCAAGACGGATTGATTTCATTATCAAAAATTTGGAGCGTGAAGTGGAATTAGATCTATTTTTTGGGGGGTATCCAGATTAATATTATCAATTAGAATAATTTATGGTTTTCTCGGTTGTACTAATAAAATGAAGTATCCAGGCTCCGCTTAGAAAAAACCCAATTTGGAAATTTGGAATCTATCTATTCTATGATTACTACTTGTATCATATTCTATTTATAAATAGGATTGATAGAAAACTGTTAATTAATGGAGTAATATGATGAATACGTTGGTTGAATATTTGTTTACAAGCATGAAGTAAATTGAAAAAAAAAAAGAAGTCGTAGCAAAAAGACATGCTATTGGGGCATTTGTCCTATATGTGCAAATCCAAATCGGGCAGATCTTTACTCGGAGTAGAGCATAAACCTAAAAGAATTGAAGAAGACCATTCGGGAACAAGAAAATGACATCGCAATTGCAATTTGATCTCGATGAAACAATACATCAATGAAAAGTTAGTTCGATAAATTGAAAATTTAATGAATTGTTTTTTTATTTATTGAAATTTCTAGTATAGATAAACGACCGCGGGCCAAAGGACAAAACTCATCTTTCTTGAAAAATGGAAGGGAAGAAAAAGCCCCTTCATTAAAAGTTAGAAAGAGTCCTCTAAAGAAGGGTACAATCTAAACATTGATTCTTTTTTTCGCTATTTTTTTTGAACCGTATGCATCAAAAGGTGCCCGTACGGTTCTTAAGGGATACAATTTTATCCTAATCAACCGACTTTATCGACAAAGATTACTTTTTTTAGGCCAAGACGTTGAGAGCGAGATCTCGAATCAAATTATTGGTCTTATGATATATCTCAGTATAGAGGATGAGACCAAAGATCAGTATTTATTTATAAACTCTCCCGGTGGAGGGGTAATAGCGGGAATAGCTATTTATGATACTATGCAATTTGTGAAACCAGATATACATACAATATGCATGGGATTAGCCGCTTCAATGGGATCTTTTATTCTGGTCGGAGGAGAAATTACCAAACGTCTAGCATTCCCTCACGCTCGGCGCCAATGAGTTTTTTTTTAGACAAAAAAGAAAAACTATGCCTTCGCCATAGAAAATATGAATATTAAGTAATAATAGCATGGCACTTTGAATTCGATATGAGAATTTTTTTCTTGTTTTTTTTTTTCTAAACCATTAGGTTATGTATCGAAAGAGTAGTATGAGATAAAAGGCATTTGCGATTTTAGCTGATTTATCGGAGGCCTCTTTCAGCGTCACAAACTTTTTTGTTTTCACGACGGAAGACTCTTAACAATATTTCTGTTATGAAAGACTACGAAATATTTTTTTTTAAGGAAAAAAAAAGAAACTTTGGGATTGCTGAATAACAAACGAAATAATAAAGCAACGGAACCATCATAGTATTTATTTTTAAATTACTAAAAAAAAAAGGAAGGGTGGTTATTGGATAATTTACTGTTCTGGGTCTGATAGATCCTCCATTTTCTATTCCTTCGATGGAAGGTAAAAACGAATTCCATTGTGGAGCCGTATGCACTGCACAAAGGATGCCTGTACGGTTGTTAATCCTATCTTTTTTATTCTCTTTGACTCATCATGATCATGCGAGATAGAGAAAACCATTTATTAAATCATCAGGGTAATGATCCATCAACCTGCTAGTTCTTTTTATGAGGGACAAACGGGAGAATTGATCCTGGAAGCGGGAGAACTACTGACGCTGCGCGAAACCATCACAAAGGTTTATGTACAAAGAACAGGCAAACCCTTATGGGTTGTATCCGAAGATATGGAAAGGGATGCTTTTATGTCAGCAAAAGAAGCCCAAGCTCATGGAATTGTTGATGTTGTAGCGGTTGAATAAAAAATAGCGGGGATTTCACGCAAAAATCCGAAATTTGAGATTTTCTCTTCTTACCGGGGGTTAATATAATATTTTCTATTACTATTAATCCTATTAATTATTAATATCGAATATAGAAGTAATTCATAATCATCCGGTTAGGATTGATCTAAACCAACTCATTATGTATACAATTCAACATGCCAACTATTAAACAACTTATTAGAAACACAAGACAGCCAATCAGAAATATCACCAAATCGCCCGCCCTTCGGGGATGCCCTCAGCGTCGAGGAACATGTACTAGGGTGTATGTGCGACTCGTTCAGACCATGGACCGGGACAAAAGAAAGTACAAAATTTTTCCCGTATCAGTGATAAATACCAGTGAATAGGATAGAATGAATGGAAGAACTCCGTTCACTACCTAAAAATAAATAAAAAAGATTTATCGTATCCTTTTATTGTGTATCAAATTTATGGTTTCTATTGGTGCAAATCCAATCATCTCAATTTGCAATTTTAGATGAGAAAGAATTCCCCATTGGTAACAAATGCTTATCCATTAAGCAGAGGAAATCCTATTTAACAGAAGGATTATGGCCTTATTCTTCCAAGAACGGACTAAGAGGGTCAGCTACCCAACTAATCTTCATAATTAAATACCGTTACTGTATAGGTAGATCTCGTTGTGAAAGACCGATTACTAGCTAATTCATGGGTAGAGCCAAAGAGGGTGAACTGTACAAGTTAACAATAACATTGATGAAATAAAAGAAGGAGCTCCGGTGTATAGAGAGGACCTCACCGTTTAAGAAGTAACCATAGAAACGAAGGAACCCACTATTTCTTTATCCATTTCGATTTTTTTTATTTACTCGATGTTTTTTTTTTGATACCAAGTATCAATACAATTTCGTATTTTGGGGTGACTAGAACAAAAAAGAAATCGTGGTCGGGAAGGTTATAGTAGCAAAAGCCATTGGAATTTTTATTTTATACATTGGAAAAATACGTTTTGTTATTAATAGACTAGGAAAGGAGAAAGGACTAACTGAAAGAAAGGAAATCAATTAGTTATTCATCAAAGTTTCATTTATTCAATGACTAGAATTAAACGAGGATATATAGCTCGGAGACGTAGAACAAAAATTCGTTTATTTGCATCAAGCTTTCGAGGGGCTCATTCAAGACTTACTCGAACTATTACTCAACAGAAAATAAGAGCTTTGGCTTCAGCTTATCGGGATAGAGGTAGGCAAAAAAGAAATTTTCGACAGTTGTGGATCGCTCGAATAAATGCAGTAATTCGATATAATAAGGTAGACTACAGTTATAGTAGATTCATACACAATCTGTACAAGAGGCAGTTGCTTCTTAATCGTAAAATACTTGCCCAAATCGCTATATTAAATAGGAATTGTCTTTATATGATTTCCAATGAGATCATAAAATAAGAAGATTGGAAAGAATCCAGCGGAATGCTTAAAATGGAGTTCTCTCGAGAATGAACTCCGAGAAGGTAAAGTAGAAATTAGTATGATAAAATATCATAAAGTGGTCAAAATGAGCAAATATGTTCAATAAAAAAAAGATTAATTCTTCTTCTCCTTTTTTTTCTTACGACACGACAATCAAATCTAGATTTTGGGATTTTTCGAACAAAGCATCAATCGGCGGTTGAGTTTGGATTTTCATTTTAATTCAATTGAAGAGTAAGCCTATTTATTCCTGGTTCTAAGACCAATAGTTCCAGCGGTAGACGCCCTTCTTTCAAATTGTTTCTCATTATTAAGAAAAGGTAACAAAGATAAAATACGAGCTTGTTTTATAGCAATAGTAATTAAGCGTTGCTGTTTTAAGGTCAATCTATTTACCCGTCTAGATAATATTTTTCCTTGTTCACTAATAAATCGACTAATTAAACTCATGTTTCTATAATCAATTCGATCCCCCGATTGAATCGGGGGCAAACGCCTACGAAAAGATCGTTTGGATTTAAGAAGGAGTCTCTTGGATTTATCCATGGTTTGTTTATTCCTTATCCCGAAAATCCTATTTCGATCGGATCTAAAATAATTTAGAATTAAGAAATAGGATTTGGTTTGTTTATATTTAAATCTAAAATATGTTTAATATATGTAATTTTGCATCTTCCTTGGATTGGAAAAGGGTGACACACAGACGATTGGTTCGATCTATTTCTTTATCTCCCCATGAATCGTATGTTTGTAACAACGGGGACAGAATTTTCTCAATTCCAATCGACTAGGCGTATTGTGTCGATTCTTTTGAGTAATATATCTGGAAATCCCCACGGATTCCTTATTAACACCGTTTCGAACACAACGAGTACATTCCAAAATAACTGTTACTCGGGCATCTTTACCCTTGGCCATGAACCTCCCTTGTATTTTTGATTCACGCAACTCTTCTATTTTCCGATCCAAAATGAAGAAAAAAAGAGAAGTTGGTAACTCGAAATAAAATTATAAAAGATTTCGTTGCAATCAAATATAAAATATAGTAATACAATGATTTCTAAATTTAGAATCGCAGTACGGTTTTGCATTTAAGTATCTTGTATGATATTGTTGCCCTAGCCATCACATTTTCATTTTCGTTCTCACTCTTTTATTAATTCAATTGGAACCCCGCGCCGAGTCCAAGTTTGACGGAAGTTGAATCCAGTTTTATTCTTTCTCTTTTCTAACTTATTCTAAGTCTAAAAACTCTAAAAAAAAGAAGGGGAAGGGGATTAGTCACAGATATTTGATTGTTTTTCTAATCTTCTTCACCCCTTCCCAAGTCAATAACTAGAATGAAAAAAATGGGAATACCAACGCATCCGGGAATAAACGATTGATCTCGATTAATAGACCCGCTAAAGCCCCGAACCATATAGTACTTACTACCGGTGCCACGGAGAGATATGTTTTTAGATCTCGCATTTAAAACCCTCCTACTTTATAGTAATTTGTAATACATAATGGTATTACATACCATCAAATGTATATATAGTTAATAACCGCTTGTTAAGTCTTTTTATTATAGTTTAATATATGATATGAGACAAAAAAGAAGAAATGGCAAGATAATTTGTGTATACCAATGGAGGAAATAAATCAAAAATGTGGAAAACAAGACAGAGATTCTCTACAATGACACTGTAGACCAATTGAAAGGGATGTAGCGCAGCTTGGTAGCGCGTTTGTTTTGGGTACAAAATGTCACAGGTTCAAATCCTGTCATCCCTACCTATTACTTATCTTCTGAACAGTAACGAGGAATCAATTGAGATCCATAAAAATGGAACATACATATACCGAATCAATCTTTTTTTTTATTTCATTTTATCATATTCTATATGATAATATATGTATGCAAGATATATTAGGGTTGCATTTAGTTTGATAATAAAACGCTCTTAGTTCAGTTCGGTAGAACGCGGGTCTCCAAAACCCGATGTCGTAGGTTCAAATCCTACAGAGCGTGATTCGATTGTTGTTGTTGTTAGATCAAAATTAGACTGAAATAATTCAACAGAAATCAAAATTTTACCTCCTGCAAGTAGGAGGTCCATCAAAAAAAGAACTTTTAATTAATCAAAGGTCCAACTGATCCCCCCGTCTGTATTGTAAATATGCGGTTACAAATAATCCAGCCAAAGTAATAGGAATTAGACCTAATACGATTCCAAATAGAAAAACTTCAATCATTTCAATTTAGTTGAACGAGGAAAAGGAGAGGTAATATCTATCCTTAAAATATTAATCGGTATTGCCCACGAATCTCAATGACCAGGAATTGGAAATTGAATTGACAAGGTAAAGAACTCTACAATATATAGAATATATGGAATACCACGGAAACGTTTCTTTTTTTTAATTGTACATTCAATTAATTTCAATCAAATAAGTCGTATCTTGTTCAGACCGATAAATAGAGCTGAGGTTAGAGTTAAAACTGCTAGTAGAAAACCGAAATAACTAGTGAGAGTAGGCATGACGA